CTTAGTCCGAAAAGAACGAAATTCCGTACACAACATAGAGGAAGAATGAAAGGAATGTCTTATCGAGGTAACCGTATTTGTTTCGGTAGATATGCTCTTCAAGCACTTGAACCCGCTTGGATTACATCTAGACAAATAGAAGCAGGACGACGTGCAATGACACGAAATGTACGCCGCGGTGGAAAACTGTGGGTACGTATATTTCCAGACAAACCGGTTACAGTAAGAACCGCGGAAACACGTATGGGTTCAGGGAAAGGATCCCCCAAGTATTGGGTAGCTGTCGTTAAACCTGGTAGAATACTTTATGAAATGGATGGAGTAGCCGAAAAGCTAGCACGACGGGCTATTTCAATAGCGGCGTCAAAAATGCCTATAAAAACTCAATTCATTATTTCAGAATCTCATAATAGTACTATAGGTCAAAAGTCTTAAGAATAAAAAAAACAATTGTGGGTTTCTTTTTCTTTTTGACAAACAATATTTCTTTTTTTTTCTTTGTCCTTTGTTGCACTGAAAGAACAGATTACAAAAAAAAATGATTCAACCTCAGACCCTTTTGAATGTAGCAGATAACAGCGGGGCTAGAAAATTGATGTGTATTCGAATCATAGGAGCTAGTCATCGTCGATATGCTCATATTGGTGACGTTATTATTGCTGTGATCAAGGAAGCAGGACCAAAAGCACCCCTAGAAAGATCAGAAGTAGTCAGAGCTGTAATTGTACGTACTTGTAAAGAACTCAAACGCGACAACGGCATCATAATACGATATGATGACAATGCTGCAGTTATCATTGATCAAGCAGGAAATCCAAAAGGAACTAGAATTTTTGGTGCGATCGCCGAGGAATTGAGACAGTTAAATTTCACTAAAATAGTTTCATTGGCTCCTGAGATATTATAAGGCAAGACCTCAATATAGTTATACTATTTAATTCAGTATTTAAATGACATAAATTAATTAGTAGATCGGTGTCTCATGCATATACCTTTAAAAAAATAAGTAAAAAAAAACATGTTGATTATAACAAAATTGGGGAGCAACACGAATTTTCGTTTACCATGGGCAGGGACACTATTGCTGACATAATAACCTGTATACGAAATGCTGACATGAATCGAAGGGGAAGGGTTCGACTGGTATCTACTAAGATTACCGAGAACATTGCTAAAATACTTTTACGAGAAGGTTTTATCGAAAACGTAAGAAAACATCAGGAAGGCAAAAAATCCTTTTTGGTTTTAACCCTACGACATAGAAGAAATAGAAAAGGAACATATAGAACTTTTTTAAATTTAAAAAGAATCAGCCGACCCGGTCTGCGAATCTATGCTAACTATCAACAAATTCCTAGAATTTTAGGCGGGATGGGGATTGTAATTCTTTCAACTTCTCGAGGTATAATGACAGACAGAGAGGCCCGACTAGAAGGAATCGGCGGAGAAATTTTGTGTTATATATGGTAATCCGTCTGATTTCCGAATTGTATCCAGAACTTCCCTCTTTTTTGGAAAAAAAAAGAAAAAAGACCGGGTTATCTAATATAACTCCTCCCATCTTACCTTAGTTAATACTTCGAGAAGGTTCTACCTGAAATGAAAGAAAAGTTCATGAAGGTTTAATTACTGAATAACTTCTCAATACTAGTATGCTCCAGGGATTCGTTTAAATTTAAATAATGAAGATCTGATTCTCGGCTATACTTTTCAGGTACTTTAAGAAGGATCAAACGTAGTTTTATACGTATACTACCGGGGGATAGAGCAACAATGGAAATGAGTCCTTATGATTCAACCAGAGGGCGTATAATTTGTAGACTCCACAATAAGGATTCGAATGATTAGGTACTTCAATATTCCTTTCAGAGGATACAGTTCAACGTTCAAAAATTTCAAGAAACTTTTTTCCAATAAGTAAATTCAGAATTAAATTATAATTAAATTAAGGAAAAGGAATAAGAATTATGAAAAAAAGGGCTTCTGTTCGTAAAATTTGCCAAAAATGTCGACTAATCCGTAGGAGAGGACGAATTATCGTAATTTGTTCCAACCCGAGACATAAACAAAGACAGGGATAGCCCTTCTATCCTAAAAGAGACTCACCGATCTTAAAGAAAAGATGAACAAATCAAAATAGAGGATCTATTTTGACATGAAATGGATATATCCATATATCTTTGACTTATCCTTATGAAATGATAAAATATGTCAAAACCCATACCAAAAATTGGTTCACGTAAGAATAGGCGCAGTAGGGCACGTAAAAGTGTACGTAGAATACCAAAAGGAGTTATTCATGTTCAAGCAAGTTTCCACAACACCATTGTTACTGTTACAGATGTACGGGGTCGGGTGATTTCTTGTTCCTCCGCCGGCACTTGTGGATTCAAGGGTAGAAGAAGAGGGACGCCTTTTGCTGCTCAAACCACAGCAGGAAATGCTATTCGAGCAGTAGTGGATCAAGGTATGCAACGAGCAGAAGTTCTGATAAAGGGTCCTGGTCTCGGAAGAGATGCAGCCTTACGAGCTATTCGTAGAAGTGGTATACTATTAAATTTCGTACGTGATATAACCCCAATGCCACATAATGGTTGTAGACCGCCGAAAAAAAGACGTGTATAGAAATAGAAACACTAAAGGGGTTTCAAGAGAAATAAAGGATTCATCTTATCAAAAAAAATCAAATATCAAATAATAAACTTTATGGTGCGAGAGAAAGTAAAAGTATCGACTCAGACGCTACAGTGGAAGTGTGTTGAATCAAGAACAGAAAGTAAGCGTCTTTCTTACGGACGCTTTATTCTAGCTCCCCTTATGAAAGGTCAAGCCGACACAATAGGCATTTCGATGCGAAGAGCTTTGCTTGGAGAAATAGAAGGAACATGTATTACACGCGCAAAATCTGAGAAAATACCACATGAATATTCTACCATAGTAGGTATTCAAGAATCAGTACATGAAATTTTAATGAATTTGAAAGAAATTGTATTGAGAAGTAATCTGTATGGAACTCGTAACGCGCTTATTTGTGCCAAGGGCCCGGGGTATGTAACTGCTCAAGATATCATCTTACCGACTTCCGTGGAAATCGTTGATCATAAACAACATATAGCTAGACTAACAGAACCAATTGATTTGTGTATTGAATTACAAATCGAGAGGCATAGAGGATACGGTATAAAAACGAAAAAAAACTTTAACGACGGAAGTTACCCTATAGATGCTGTATTCATGCCCGTTCGAAATGCGAATTATAGTATTCATTCGTATGGGAACAGTAATGAAAAGCAGGAGATACTTTTTTTAGAAATATGGACAAACGGAAGTTTAACTCCTCAAGAAGCACTTCGCGAAGCCGCCCGGACTTTGATTAATTTATTTATTCCTTTTTTACATGCAGAAGAAGAAAAAAACTTCAATTTAGAAAACAATCAACACAGGGTTACTTTACCCTTTTTTCCTTTTCATGATAGATTAGCTAAACTAAGAAAAAATAAAAACGAACTTGCATTGAAATCGATTTTTATTGACCAATTAGAATTGCCTCCTAGGATCTATAATTGTCTCAAAAAGTCCAATATACATACATTATTTGACCTGTTGAATAACAGTCAAGAAGAACTTATGAAAATTGAACATTTTCGTATAGAAGATGTCAAACAAATATTGGACATTCTAGAAAAGAAGTAGACAAATTTTTCGAATTTGATTTCCAAAAAAATGAAATGATTTGGAACCTTCAACACAATCCATCTATTAACACCAGAATTTAATAAATAGATCTAGGGAGAATTCACTTTAACAAGTGACTACTCCCTAGATACGCACGTGAGAAAATTTTACAATTGAATCAATTTAAAAAAGACCTAAAGTCAGGGATTTATCAATCGGTAACGTTGCTCCAATACCCAACCACAGGGCCACTGCGGTACCAATCAAAAAGACGGTTGTCGCTACTGGACGACGAAATGGATTCTGGAATTTATTAACATTTTCCAAAAAGGGTACTATTAATAATCCTGCGGGCACTGACACCATTAAAAGAACACCCAATAACTTGTTAGGGACTGTACGAAGTATTTGAAATACAGGAAAGAAATACCATTCCGGTAATATTTCCAAAGGAGTTGCAAAAGGATCCGCGGGTTCACCAATCATTGAGGGTTCTAGAACCGCCAAGCCTACGTTACAAGCAATAGTACCAAGAATTACTACTGGAAATATATATAAAAGATCATTGGGCCATGCGGGTTCCCCGTAATAATTATGACCCATACCTTTAGCTAATTTAGCTCTTAATACAGGATCGTTCAAGTCAGGTTTCTTTGTTATTGGGATAGGTGAATTCTTATAGATCCATCCCCCGAAAGAACCGGACATGATAAGTTTTCATCATCCGGCTCGAGCAAGACTCAATCGAATCAAATAAAAAAATGGATACAAATGGATACATCTAAAATAAATCTATATCTTAAGATTTATATGTTATCCACACATATATGAATGATTACATATATGAATGATTCTATATGTAAAAAAAGGAATTCAATTCTTACAGGTAAATGCTCAATACCCAAGTAAGCGTACAAAGTTGATGCTTTCTGGGCCGTCTCAGCCCTTGCGATCGACCTTTCTCTCCAAAAAAATATCGAGAATTTTCACATACAAAGGATTTACTTGTTACTAATATAGTCTAACCTTTGCTCTTCTTTAGATCTCTTGTTTCACTCCGATAGTATAATAAATAAAAAATCGGATCGATGCAGAGGAAATGAATGCATTTTCATACTATTAAGTAAGAAAGTCAAAATAGTCAAAACAAATTTTTGATTATGCCAAATCACTTATTCTACTGGATCTTACGGAGCCTGCTCCTGCACGACATCACAGGGTCTGATCATAGAAAAGATTCTCTTCAAGCGAACCAGCCTATCCTTCGGGATTTCTCGGTGGTTGGAACAAAGACACATTTGGTTATGAATTCCAATGTAGCAGATAAAGGCATATTTCTGCACGGCTCAATCAATAGTTCAAGTCACACACTCCCATAATCCATTTTATCTTCGGAGAATTTCCTTCAACTATTCATATCATGTCAAATAAATAATAAACTATTGTGGAGTTGAAAGAAAATATCCAAATACATGTCTTATTTTTTTTTTCAATAATCCATATTTGTAGCAATGAAATACTATTGGCTCGTCCTCCCCCAAGTAATAAGATAACTAATTGATTACAAATATCTCAAATATTTATGGGCCGTATTTTCTATAAAGGACCAGAAATGCCTTGCTTACGTATCATTAGAAAATGCATTAACATAAATACGGCAGTAAGAAGAGGTAATACAAAAGTGTGTAAACTATAAAAACGGGTCAAAGTGGATTGTCCCACACTAGCACTTCCACGTAATAACTCCACCAAAGGCGATCCTATTACCGGAATAGCTTCCGGCACACCTGTTACAATTTTGACTGCCCAATAACCAATTTGGTCCCAAGGTAAGGAATAACCTGTTACACCAAAGGATGCGGTCAATACAGCCAGAACCACACCTGTAACCCAAGTTAATTCACGAGGTTTTTTAAAACCACCAGTGAGATAGACACGAAATACATGCAGGATCATCATTAAGACCATCATACTTGCCGACCATCGATGAACTGATCGAATTAACCAACCAAAGTTAGCTTCAGTCATTATGTATTGAACCGAGGCAAAAGCCTCAGTAACCGTCGGGCGGTAGTAAAACGTCATAGCAAACCCTGTAGCTACTTGTACTAAAAAACAAGTAAGCGTAATTCCTCCTAGACAATAAAAAATGTTAACATGAGGAGGAACATATTTACTAGTTATATCATCCGCAATTGCCTGAATCTCGAGGCGTTCTTCAAACCAATCATAGACTTTATTGAGATAGGTAAACCAATAGGCCTCCCCCTCTAAGAACCGTATATGAGAATTTCATCTCGTACAGCTCAAACAAAAACACTCAAATATTGGCTGAAACGGATATATAATAAAAAAGTTTTTAACCTCTTAATCCGTAGATAAAAAAGAGTAAAAATCAGAGTCAAATCCGAGAACTCTTTTTGGAGTTATAATGCCAAAAAATCAAGTCGGCGCTTTCGTCTTTATGTCGATCGTTCCAGGCCTCTTGAATCTTCTATTTACCTACTCTTTTCTTTTTCTTTCTTTGCTTTTTTTTATTTGTATGGAATGTGGATTTCTTCTTTTCTTTTTTATTTATTATTGACAGGAATTATCTTGTTAAGACCCTATGAATCAATTGAAACCTCAGATTCATACTAGAACCACGATGATTCACTAAAACCTTCAAACTAAGTCCAAAGATTCCCTGAGTAAGAACCTTTGAATCATCACTTATTCAATAAATAGGATATAATAACTACAAATACAAAGAAAGGCTTGTCCTTTAATCAAAATAAGCATAAACGCGAGTTTGAAAGAAGAAAACACTTTTGATTTCTATTTATAATCTAACTCCTTAACTCTTTCTTTGAATTTTTTTTAGAATCCGGCTGCGAGGTTTGAATATTACGTATGAATCATAGTTCGAATACTTCGTTATCCATTTCATATTTTCCGTGCTCCAGATAATATCCCGACGGAGTAAAACTATCTCTATCAAGACAACAGACTCATTTTCTGTACTATCAATAGGATCAATTATAACAAGTCACACACTCATATTCCGGAACTACAGAAACAAAAAAATTTCACGGTCGAACTACCAAAACAGACTGGGCTAAAAATCTGAGACCGAAAAGTTTCGGTTTTTAGATTGATAGATTGAAAAATCTAATTCATTCTAATTCCATCCAGTAAAACAGAAGAATTATAAATCTCCAAAAGAATAGATAGAAATATCGCAAATAGACCCATTGCAACACCCATCAAAGGAGTCGTTCCCCATCCAGGGGCAACTTTACCATATTCCGAATTCAGTGGTTTCAAAAAGGCCCCTACAGCAGTTCGTCTTGGACCAGATCTAGAACTACTTTCAACGCTTTGTGTAGCCATAAATCTTATTTTGTATTCAGTGAGATCTGTTGACTTTGTATACCATTCCGTTGTATTATCTTATCATAGATCCATCGTGGTCTCGCAGTTATATAATAATGGAAACAGCAACCTTAGTCGCCATCTCTATATCTGGTTTACTTGTAAGTTTTACCGGGTACGCCTTATATACTGCTTTTGGGCAACCCTCTCAACAACTAAGAGATCCGTTCGAGGAACACGGGGACTAGTTGAAGTAATGAGCCCCCCAATCTTGGGGGCTCATTACTTCAATTGAGATAATGAAAAATCATTTCAGTTTTTTAGTTGGAACTTTAGGCGGGTCTCGAAAAAAGATAGCGAAAAAAATTATCCCTAAGGTCGATACTAAGAGGAATGTATAAACCAATGCTTCCATAAATTTGATCGTGGTTTACAATTATAGCTTCCATACCTGTTTATTTGGGATCATCCCCCGGGTAAAGAAAGAGCAAGAGTCAACGAAAAGGCAGCGATTGAATTTAAATCAAGATTTTTCCAACAACCTATGTCAAAAATAGAAACGAAAAATAACAAAGCAATCTTGCATCAGACTGCTTGTCTTTTTGTAGTTGGATCTCCAACTTTTTGGAATGCTCCAAATTCCACTTGAGCATCCAAATCTGGATCAATACCGGCAAAAACATCTCTAAACAGGGTTCTAGCACCATGCCAAATGTGGCCAAAGAAGAAGAGTAGGGCAAACGAAGCATGCCCAAAAGTAAACCAACCCCTTGGACTGCTACGAAAAACGCCGTCGGATTTCAAAGTAGCACGATCTAATTCAAAAATTTCACCCAATTGAGCACGTCTAGCATATTTTTTCACCGTAGCAGGATCGTTATAACTCACTCCATTGAGTTCGCCACCATAGAACTCAACAGTTACACCTACTTGTTCGACACTATACTTTGATTCTGCCCTTCTAAAAGGGACATCGGCTCGAACAATTCCGTCTCCGTCTACCAAAACAACGGGAAATGTTTCAAAAAAAGTAGGCATACGGCGTACAAAAAGTTCGCGACCTTCTTTATCTTTAAAAATAGGGTGTCCTAACCACCCAACAGCAATTCCATCCCCGTTGTCCATTGAACCCGCTCTGAATAATCCTCCTTTTGCCGGATTATTTCCAATGTAATCATAAAAAGCTAACTTTTCGGGAATTTTAGACCAAGCTTCTGATAAACTTTGATTTTCGGCTAGCCCAGCACTAACTCTTCGATAGATTTCTTGCTGGAAGTAGCCCTGATCCCATTGATAACGAGTAGGACCAAATAATTCGATGGGAGTAGTAGCTGAACCATACCACATAGTTCCAGCAACAACAAAAGCTGCAAAAAAGACAGCAGCGATACTGCTGGAAAGGACAGTTTCAATATTTCCCATGCGTAATCCTTTGTATAAACGTTGGGGTGGACGGACACTAAGATGGAATAAGCCCGCTAATATGCCCAATGTGCCTGCTGCAATATGATGAGAGGCTATTCCTCCTGGAACAAAAGGATCAAAACCTTCCACACCCCACGCTGGACTTACAGGTTGTACCTTTCCAGTTAGTCCATAAGGATCGGACACCCATATTCCAGGACCAAACAATCCTGTTACATGAAATGCGCCAAAACCAAAGCAAGCCACTCCTGAGAGAAATAAATGAATTCCAAAGATCTTGGGTAAATCCAAAGAAGGTTTTCCTGTGCGCTCATCACAGAAAACTTCTAGATCCCAATACACCCAATGCCAGATAGCTGCCAAGAAGCAAAGGCCAGAAAAGACAATATGTGCTGCGGCCACACCTTCGTAACTCCAAAAACCCGGATTCGTTATCGCCCCCCCTGTAATATTCCAACCGCCCCACGAATTGGTTATTCCTAAACGAGTCATGAAAGGTATAACGAACATACCTTGTCTCCACATTGGATCAAGAACGGGGTCAGAGGGATCAAAAACTGCCAATTCATATAGAGCCATCGAACCAGCCCAACCAGCAACCAGGGCTGTATGCATTATATGAACAGCAAGTAAACGGCCAGGATCATTCAAAACAACAGTATGAACACGATACCAAGGCAAACCCATGGAAATACCCCTTTTTCAATGAAAAATAGACACTGTGTAACTTTATTGCATTGGACTATGCTACGGGCCTCCCTCCTTTGGAAGGATTTTTCGGAGAAAGAATTAATATTTGCTCTATTCTTTTAGCAATAATGGAAGAATTCAAAAATGAGAAGCAGATCTATTTTATACCCGATAAGTATCAATACGCAATGGGGGATTGATTCCAGTTTCTATGAACAAATGTATCTCATCATTCAAAGGACCTATTCGTACAAATTTTCTTTCATTTTCATTCATTCTTCTTCCTTTACTTTAGTTTACTTTAGTTTCTGGCCTTATTCTATTCACTCTATTCACTCTATGTATATGAGCCAATATTATACAGTAAACCTCTTGTTACGCTTCCACATCAAAGTGATACTACGTGATAAATCCTTTTTACTATTTTTTACAAGCATGCCCGTTGGTATTCCAAAAGTTCCTTTCCAAGGTCCGAACGATGAAACTAGTTCTTGGGTTGACTTATAGTGCGAGTTGTCAAATATATTGGGTCATATGGGATTACTCCCGTTCTCTCCCCCGATCGAGAGATCCTCTCTTTCGCCATTAATTGAATTTTCAATTATTTGTAGCGCGAAGTACAATGATAGATCCATTTTTTTGGGGGTATCCTGCTTACTATTTTAAATTCGAATGATTTATGGTTGGATTGGTTGGATCAATAAAATGAAGCATTCAGACTCCGGTTATAAAAAAACCAAGCGGTAATATATCTGCGATTACCACCTATATCATAAAATTTTCATTCAAAAACTGAGTAAGAGGTTGTTAATTAATCCAAAAAAATCATAAATACGTAAAATCATAAATACGGCAAATTTTTGGCAGGCGACATGAAAGGAATTAGGGAGAAATCGTATAAGACGAGGTATTGGAACGATTTGTTCTATATGTGCAAATAAAAATCGGGCCGATCCTTACTCGGAGTAGAACATAAACCTAAAAGAATCAAAAAGAAAGAAGCCCTTTTAAGAACAAGAGAATGACATCATGATTTGTATTGAATCCTGATGAAAAAGCACATCAATGAAAAGAAAAGTTTATTCGATAAGATTAATCTACTTTTTCTATATTATAGAAAAATAGATTAAGGAGCTGATCTGTCTTTAATGGTAAAAATGAAAGAACAAGCTCCTTTGTTAGAAGTAACGCTCTCAAAAACGGGAGATGCCCGAAATTTACACTTTTTTACAATTTTTATCGAACCGTATGCATCAAAAAATGCCTGTACGGCTCCTAAAGGATCAATTTTTATCCTAATCAACCGACTTTATCGACAAAGATTACTTTTTTTAGGCGAAGAGATTGATAGCGAAATCTCAAATAACATTATTGGCATTATGGTATTTCTTGCTCTAGAGGATCACACCAAAGATCAGTATTTTTTTCTAAACTGTCCTGGCGGAGCGGTAATACCCGGAATTAGTATTTATGATACTATACAATTTGTGACACCCGATGTGCATACAATAGACGTAGGATTGGCCGCTTCAATGGGATCTTTTCTCCTGATCGGAGGAACAGTTACCAAACGTATGGCATACCCTCACGCTAGGGTAATGATGCATCAACCGAGTACTTCTTTTATTCCGGATTCCCACCAAACAAAGGAATTTATCCTAGAAATGAATGAATTAGCAAAATTTCGAGAAGCAATCGTAAGAGTTTATGCCCAAAAAACGGGCAAACCCGACTGGGTGATATCTCAGGATCTGGAACGAGATATTTTTATGTCAGCCAAAGAAGCACAAGAATATGGAATTATTGATCTTATAGCAGATTAAGTAATTTAATCTTTAATAAAAAATAACAGAACAAGGTCAAAATTGAAGATTGAATTTTTTTATTTAATCCCCTTAATAAGAGAGTAAGGGGATTAAATAAAAAGTATTCGATAGAAAAAAAGGGATTTGGTTAGGATTGATCTAAACCGAACTCTTATGTATATGATTCAACATGCCAACAATTAAACAACTTATTAGAAACGCAAGACAGCCAATCAGAAATGTCACGAAATCCCCTGCTCTTAGGGGATGTCCTCAGCGTCGAGGAACATGTACGAGGGTGTATGTGCGACTCGTTCAAATCATGGGCTGAGAAAAAAGTTTCTTTTTTCAATATTCATGATCAATACTATAGAATGGGGTTCTTCCCTGCACTAACTAAAATCAAAGGGGTAGATCCACCATATATTTCTATTGTGTATAATTTTTATGGTTTCCGTTGGTGCAAATCCAATCATGAATTTAAGATGAGAACAACTTCCCCATTGGTAGCAAATGCTTATCCATTAAGCGGGGAAAATCCTATTGAAATAAAAAAGCAAAAGGATTATGCTTGCAAGGAACGGACTAACAGGGTCAGCTAGCCAACGAATCTTTATAATTAAATATCGTTACCGTATAAGATAGATCTAGTTGTGAAAGATCTATTACTGAAAAATTCATGGAGTAGAGCCAAAAGGTGTGAACTGTACAAGTTACCAATAGCATTGATTAAATGAAGAAAGGAGCTCCGGTGTATAGAAGGGACCTCGCCGTTTAAGACCAAACCATAGAAACGATGGAACCCACGATTTAGTTATCCATTTCTATTTACTATTCTTCTATTTATTATGCGTTTTTTGATCTCTAGGATCAATACAATTGCTTATTTCTAAGCAAAATGCCTAGAAAAAATCGTGGTCGGGAAGGTTATAGTAGCAAAAGCCATTGGAATTTTTATTTTATACATTGGAACAATCCGTTTTGTTATTAACAGACTAGTAAAGGAAGGGTAAAAGAATAACAGTACGAAAGACTTAGTTATTCATCAAAGTTTCTTTTATTCAATGACTAGAATTAAACGAGGATATATAGCTCGAAGACGCCGAAAAAAAATGCGTTTATTTGCGTCAAGCTTTCGAGGGGCTCATTCAAGACTTACAAAAACTATTAATCAACAGAGAATACGAGCTTTGGTTTCGTCTAATCGGGATAGAAAGAGGAAAAAAAGAGACTTTCGTCGTTTATGGATCACCCGAGTAAATGCAGTAATTCGCGACATGGGAATATCCTATAGTTATAACAATCTGATACACAATCTGTACAAAAAAAAATTACTTCTTAATCGTAAAATACTTGCGCAAATAGCTATATCAAATAAGAACGGTCTTTATATGATTTGCAACAATATTCTTTCTCAGCAGGAATCCCCCGGAATGCTTTAAATTAAATGGAGTTGTGAACTCGGGGAAGGTAGAGTAGAAATTAGTATGATAAAAAATTACGATCAGGTCATCAAACCAAAATGAGTGAAGACACTAGATTAAAAAAAAAGATTTTTTTCTTACGACACGCCATTTTATCAGATTTTTAGAATAAAAGACCAGTCCACGTTTGAGTTCGGATTGGAATTTGGATTCAATTGAATTGAAGAGCAAGCCTACCTTTTTCTGGTTCTACGACCTGTAGTTCTAGCGGTCAACTCCCTTCTTTCAAATTGGTTCTCATTATTAAGAAAGGGTAACGAAGATAAAATACGAGCTTGTTTTATAGCAAGAGTAATTAATCGTTGTTGTTTTAAGGTTAATCTATTTACACGCCTAGATAATATTTTTCCTTGTTCACTAATAAATCGACTAATTAAACCGATGTTTCTATAATCAATTTGATCCCCCGATTGGATCGGGGGCAAACGCCTACGAAAAGATCGCTTGGATTTACGAAAAAGTCCCTTGGATTTACGAAAGAGTCGCTTGGATTTACGAAAGAGTCCCTTGGATTTATCCATGATTTGTTTATTCCTTATCTTTAAAAAGAATCCTATCCCTATTAAAAAGAATCCTATCCCTATATAAAATATATATATATATATCAAACCCTATTTTTATAGCGGACTCAATTTTCAATTCTAGAATTGAAAAATAGGATTTAGGATTTGGTTTGTTCATTTTATTTTATTTTTAATTAATTTTCAATTTCTTTCTTTTTTTATATTATTTTTTTATATTATTCTATTTATGTAATTCTATATATATATATAATATATAGTATATATAATATATAGAATTCTAATATCTTAGAATATCATAACTAATTTAGGTTTATAGAAATCAAAATTGACTATATAAATTCACTCGAAATTGATATTTTCTTTAATTTGGGATTTTCTTCTATAACTTATATAATAATATAATATTTTTATAATAATATAATATTTTCCTCTAAGAATCTTATATAGTTTAAATAATTATCGTTAAAATAATCTAATAGTTTTTTTTAATTTTATTTATTTTTTTTTTAATAATATATTATGGAATAGTCCGCATATTTATTAGAAGGAGCACGTACAGGTAGATCTATTTCTTTATCTCCCCGTGAATTGTATGTTTGTGACAATAAGGACAGAATTTCCTCAATTCCAATCGGTTAGGTGTATTGTGTCGATTTTTTTGAGTAATATATCTGGAAATGCCCGTTGATTTTTTATTAACGCCGTTTCGAACACAAATAGTACATTCTAAAATAATCGTTACTCGAGCATCTTTACTTTTGGCCATGAACCCCCTTTGGGTTTTTAATTCACCCCACTCTATTCTATTTTCCGATCAAAAACGAAGAAGAAGAAAGAAAAAAATAGCAGTTACTAACTCAAAATCAAATTATCAAAGAGTTCATTGCATTGCAATCAATTGCAATTAATATAATTATAATAAAGAAAATAGTAAATCAATATAGAATAAATTATAGTAAATAATAAGTAATACAATGATTTCTAACTCTATTTAGAATCACAGTACAGTATTTCATTTAATTATCTTGTAGAATACTGTTACCCTCTCCACATTTCCATTTTCCCTCTACTAGTAATTGTCTTGGAACCTGAACCGAAGTTTTGGTGAGGTTGAATTCACTTTTTTCTTCCCCCCAGCCCTTCCTTATTCCTTCTAGCTAATTCTAAAAAACTAAAAAAAAAAAAAGAAAAAAACGGGTTAGTCACAGAGATTTGATTGTATTACTAATTTGATTCACCTCTTCCTACGGAAATAACTAGAAGGAAAAAAAAGGAAATGTCAACGCATCTGGAAAAAAACGATTGATCTCTATCAATAAACCTGCTAAAGAACCAAACCATAGAGCACTTAGTACCGGTGCTACGGAAAGATATGTTTTTAGATTTCGCATTTTAAATCCTCCTTCTTTCTTGTATTACATTATGGTAATACATATATAATCAGTAGTTAAGGACGCTTTTTTTGTTTATGTGGACGCGGAATCCCTACTTTAAAATTCAAATTGAAATGTAGAACGATTCGATAAATAATATTTGACTTTTCTTAAAACAGAAAAAAAAGGTCCGTTTTCGCCTGAGAAATGCGCGCGAAAAATATTTATATAAAAATATTTATATATATATATTATTATAATATATGGTAATATATTATATTATATGATATATGAGTAATATGAGTATATGAAAAAACAAAAAGAGGAAAAGGTAAGATCGATTTTTTATATCGATATATAAAAATAAAAAAGAAAAACAGAAAAAAAGGGTGTGGAAAACAAAACAAGGATTCTATAAAATGACACTGTAGACCCATTCAAAGGGATGTAGCGCAGCTTGGTAGCGCGTTTGTTTTGGGTACAAAATGTCGCGGGTTCAAATCCTGTCATCCCTACCTATTACTTCGCCTCTGAGCAGTAAAAAGGGAGCTATTTTAGATCGAGTAAAAAAAATTGATATAATTAGAGCATATTACATATGCTTTAATTATATCATATTCATTATGATAGTATAGGTATGCAAGACGCCCTGAGGTTATAAAAAAAATAC